AATGTCTTTGTCATTTGATCCACTAGCGTTCCGTTAGATAGGAACAGATTTGATAAATACTGATAACTCTCGGATAGAGTATTAGAACGGAAAGACCCATTAGATAATGAACTATTGGTTCTCTGACATCTCTGGCGATGAATCAACAATTCGAAGTTATTTTCTTGCGTATTCTTGATGAACCAGCTTTTACCCATCTCGTTTGTTAGGTAAGTAAGAAACCCCTTTGACATCTCTTGATCTGCAAAGAATTCTCGACGTGAAAACGCAGGCGCATCGAAAAAGAATGGATTCGCAGGGTCCCAATCATTCTCTTGATCAGAAATGATCCGCGTGCCCAAAAATGACCTGGCCCAATAGGGAAATCCCAATTCATTGGGACTTTCGATCCAACCAAATAGATCGGGGTACCATATTCTAGGAGACCAAACTATGTCATTGAAGAAATCCTCCTCTATCTGTTGCAGGTCGCGGTCTCTTTCTCTAAATGAAACCCCGTCTTCCAATTCAAACTCCGATTCGTCTTTTTCATAGAGAAATTTCTGATCAACGCTAGAACAAAATCCATTTTTCATCATATCTAAGGGATTCCTTCGTTCAGACCGAAGAAGCAATGTCACTCGATCATTAGCAAACTGACTGCCATCTTTTTCTGTCCGAGAGGATCCCACCAGAGTGCCTTCTCCTTCGAATACTTCTAATAGGCCACGAACTAGAGCAGAATCAGTCTCAACCAAATCAGAAATTATCCCATTTTTTTCATCGGGTCCGGGTAGAGACCAAAGATCATGAGCGACCGATCCGGCAGAACAACTCAAAAGATAAAGAAGTATCGTTAATCTCTTCATGCTCGTTGCAAGCTCGAAGTACCAGTTGGACAAATAAGAACCCCTAGGGAATCTCTTCTTCAGATAGATAGATATAGGATCTATGGGGCCATTCCTTAGAAGTACATTTTGTGCAATAGCCCTTCCAATCTGATAGAAAAGGATCCCATGATCCTGAACCGGTCTTACCTTGGCTCGAAAATCCCAAGTTTGTCTATGAAGAGCAGATCGAATTGTATGAGTGTCTATAATGGATTTCTTCTGTGCAATACTAATGGATAGCGCCTCATTCGTAAGTGCTACAAGATCTCGTACACTGGAACCCATGGTTATGGACCCGAATCCATTAGGATGGGACAGTTTCTTTTCCAAGTGAAATCCCCTAGTATATGAAAGAGTGAAAAAGTGCTTTCGTTGTTGTGGAATAATAAGCCTTTGTAGCTTAAGGCATGTATTTAATTTATTCGGAGCTATTAGAGCGGGATCCACTTTTTGGGGAATATGAGTCGAAGCAATAACAAGGATATTGCTAGTGGAGCATCTTTCACAATCCCTGGAGAGAGAGTTCACTAATAGACCGAGGGATAAGGTATTCGACGCACGCACAGACAGATCATGAATGTTTGGAATCCAAAGTATGCAAGGGGACATTGCTTTTGCTATTTCCAATGGAATGCGGATACTAAATGGATCTAGTAGTAGTCTATCCTCAGGTCGCGCATTTAGCAGCTTTATATCATCGATATCAAGGTCATCATCGCTATCGCTATCGCTATCGATATCGTCACTCTCATCAACATCCAGCATATCAAGACTCTCAAGATACCCATAAGAAAGATCGTTATACTCATTAGCAAGATCCTCAGGCTCACTATCAAAAGGATCGAATTGATACTGATAAGGAATGTAATTGGGATCCAGGAACTTGTTTGGAACTACCGTAATGAAAGGAAGATAGGAGTTTGTCGCGAGGGATTTGACCAAATAGGATCGTCCAGTTCCTATCGAACCTATCACTAAAATACCCCTAGAGGGGGATAGGGGTAAGCGGAGCGAAAAGGGTTTTCCATGAGATGGGAAATGAAAACGAGTAGCCCCACACGAGGTTTGTGAATAAGTGATTGTCTGAAAATGAGCAAGGAATATCCGTCTTTCTGCTAAACAGGATCTATTGAACTCATAATTCATTAGATCCTTTTGATGAATGTCAACTACGTATCGTAAGTAAATTGATCCCTGTTGTTCAACCATTTGATAACTCGAGTCATTCTTTGATAAACCATCACTATGAGTCAGAATCAATAGCATTTGATCCATCCTTTTTTCTGTCGTTAAGGTGAACAACTGAACCAAGAATTCTCTTTCTTCATCCTCAATCACATCACTGGTCGCGACCCAGGATTCGAGTTTCTTTCGATAATCAATCCACTCAACGTTCACGTTTTTTCTTATCAATGAATAGATCTCTTTACTTGTACGACTTAGATGTCTCGTATTTCTCGAAAAAGTGATTCGATTGATAGGATTTGGTATGATCCTTAGGAAATCCATGATACCCATGAGATTCCTATTCCAAAATTTCTTCTTAGAACCTATGGATTTGAACCCATAAGTGGGACCGCCACCCAATAGCATGTTAAAAGCAGAACCCCATATTGCTTCTAGAAAATAGACTAATTGTTCCAGAGCAACTAGAAAGAGATTCTTTAACCAGAAAGAATTCTGCTCAGATGGAGGATACCTATCCAGAAGTTTTTGCAACTCAATCATGTATGATGGAATCATCAAAGATTTGATCTTTTTGAAATCCGTCTGTAACTCACTAAAGGCTCGGGAAACAAAGAGAAGATGTGTACCAACGAGATATCCAGCAACAAGAAGAAGGAAAAGGATGAGGAACTCCCGAGCATTTGATGATCTCAGCCATAGGGGTGACTCATTATTTCGATGAATCAGTTCTGCGGACAGAAGAAGAGTCTGTAAACAATGACTCGAAATCTCACTGAGATTCCAGTTTGAAAGAATCGCCCACAATTTTGTCTGAAGAATCCACCATGATGTCTCCAGAATATCCTGAAAAATAGATATGTGACTGCTCACTAGGTTTGAAAAAGGATCTAAAAGGGCGAATTTTAGATATTTGAACCCTGTCAAAGTAAAGAACCACGGTATATATGGTTGGAACAGATTCCATTTTGAGAGATTTGAAAAAGCACGCTCTCGTTGAAGGGTTCTATCCATCTCCCGTTTCTTAAACCTAAGACTCCGTTTTTTCCTCTTTTTGGATTTCTCAGCACATGAAGTGTGAATCAAACCCATGTTTGAATTGAAATTGAGATACTGCTTCCCTTCGGAATCAGATAGATGCATATCTGAAAGAGGTGGACAATCCGTTCTTTCAAAATGGACTATTTGTCCCTCTGTTAGAGGTGTTCCAGAAATGTCTGCGATCGAATAAATAGCTCTACCAACGAATGGATCGGATCGCATTGGAAAATGGAAAGATTTGTACAAGTTATACGTTTCGTCACCACTTTGTGGCAAATCCTTAGGTAGGAATATCTTAGATACCTGTGACTCGATTCGGGAAATCGTATCTCGCTCCCAAAAAACATGTTTTTTTTTACCGACGCACAAAGAAAATCTTTTGTTGCGAATGAACAAGATATTGAGGAATTGTCCATACGTAAGATCCGAATTCTTGAGAAGGGCCTTTTCCACATAAAAAGGGAATCTTTTGTTACAATAGAACCAGGAGTGATGTGGATTATTCAAGAATCGAAGTCGATTTGCTTTAGAAAAAGAAGATATCAATGAACTTCGATGAAATGGTTTCACGGGATTCAGCCAATTGTCTCGATCGTGGGATGTCATTGAGAAATAGGAATCCGTGTTATCAAAATCGTTCCTGCAATTCTTTCTAGTAGGGAATGAGTCAATCATCCATTTTGTCTTATTGAACAAAAATGGTGATATTGTGCCTCCATTGATCAAGAATTTCGATTTTTTGGAAGAATCATGATCATCCAATAAGAAGGGTTTCCGTTTATTAAAAGGAACGATTTGAACACCTATTGATTCTAACAACTGATTGCAGAGTGGATCATTCGGCCCTTTCAATTCATAGATATAGATGGGAATCTCAGACCCAGGAATGGGGGAACTTCCGATACTCACAAAGAAAAAGGGAAGTGACTTCGACAAAAAGGACAAAAAGAGAAGTGACTTCGACAAAAAAAAGAGAAGTGACTTCGACCAAAAGGGAAGTGAATTCGAGAAAAATAAGAATGCCTTCGACAAAAGGAAACGAGGTGACTTCGTCAAAAAGGGATGTGACTTCGACAGTTTCGCCATAAACTCGCCCAAATCAATCAAATATTGAGTCGGATTCCTACGGAATCGATTCAGATGACTACAGAATCGATTCAGATGAATACGGAATCGATTCAGATGAATACGGAAGCGATTCAGAGAAATACGGAAGCGATTCAGATGAATACAGAAGCGATCTCGATTCAGAGAAATACGGAATCGATTCAGATGAATACGGAATCGATTCAGATGAATACGGAATCGAGATCGATGAATACCTAATCGATTCAGATGAATACGGAATCGATATCGAGATCGATGAATACAGAATCGATCTCGATGATGATGATATCGATCGAACACTACTTGAAATTGAAAACGCCTCGTAGCCTCAGAAATGAAATGTTCCAAATGTTCCTGGAAATTTTGGGTCCATTTGTATCTATATGCATTAGGATCCCGATTCATGGATCTCTCGGTTCGAGAACTAAGAGGGTCGGACCCTTTCTTCTGACTCTTTTTCAAATTCGAGAGATGCTGGTTGATCGTATATTTCATTCTAGTTCTATGATTCAGAGTCTTACTTCCTATTGGATCCCCTTTCATTCCATAGTCGAAGTTGCGATCGGATCGATTCAGTAACAGTAAAAAGAATCGATTTGATACATTTCTTATGTACCCATAGGTGCTATATTGGATTTGAATCAGATTTCGGATCAATCTATATGGATTGAATGCCTCCATTATGTTGTTGCTAGCAAATACCACTCTTTTTGGTTTTGGATCTTCAGAAAAAATAGGAGGTACAACCAATAAAGATTTCTTTTTCGATTCATCCCCGGAGTGGAATCCCTCAGAAAAGGGAAAAAATACCCTATCATAATCATACACCAGATCCGGCTCGGTGATTGATAGAATGAGTAGATCTGCCATTTTTGAAAATCTCTCTTCGGATTCAAAATCGTGGTGTAACGTGTACCCCACCCTGTTCCGGTCATGGAATAGATGAAAGAAATCCAAAAATGGATTTTGGGTCAAGAATGAAATCTTATTGGAACTGTCCAGATCCGGTTCATACTTCGGAACCCTATCACATCCCGGATCTGATGAAATAGGATGAATTGAGATGGTCTTTTGTAAATACGGAATTATCTTGAAGAGATCCACTATTTCTTTCGTTTCCGATCGCCTGGAAGGGACAAAAGAAACATCGTGTTGTTTCTTCAACAATTTAGGATCGGACCTCTCAGTAGGATTCGAACCCAGATGAAGTTCTGACCATCTGTCAGAGAAAAAAGAACGAATTGATCTTGTAGGATTCCCAAGAAATTCTTCGATTTCTTCCGGAAGCAGATGACGAATCATCTGCGTCTCACGTTCCGCGAATAGCCGGGACATTGAGGAATCTCCAGAAAGGCTGTTCGGGAATCGGTCTGATTCTATCTCGGTTCCTTCCGTTTGAAGAAAGGAAGGATCCCAATCCAAAAGAATCGATCTTTCTTTGAGTTGTTGAATCTCTCTTTGATTGATCAATGTGTGAGATTCCGAATCCTCATTCCTAATGGAATCGAAAGCATCTCTGGATTGATCCGAAGATCCTTTCAATTGGCTAGAATCCGTTCCTTGAACGAAACTAGATCTTGTGGAATCAGAGTGAATATTTGACGAGACATTCCGTACCTTGCGAAAAAACCGATCCTTGTTTACCAACCACACATTGTCTAACCAAATCCAATTCTCTCTCGATACCGTCCTCAAAAAATCTGATCCCTGTTGTTTGAAGAAACCCTTCCCTTCCATTGGTCTTTTTTCACGAAAAGCAGGCATGAGATAACAAATCCAGTGTTTCACTAAGATTTCGAATCGCTGTCCCGAATTCAAGTTGATTCTGTTTCGCTTCTTCCTCGGAGACAGGCCATCAAACCATTCCCAATCGTGGTCCCTGCCGAGCGCGATCGGATCATCCGTCGTATAGGATACAAAAAGAAACTCCAGATATTGGATATCTTTCTCTTTGAATGAGATCTCAATTCCAGCTAGGGTTTCTTTCGATATCTTACAACTAGAATCCCTATTTTTTCCGATCCAGTTCCTCCACCACCGCGAACCCCAGTTAGATTCAGGCATGATACACTTTTGAGTTATTGGGAGAACCCAAGGACTCCCTTTCGGATCCATGAAACCACTCTCAGAGATCTTTTTCCCTTTTGGAAGATACAGGAGCGAAACAACCAACCTATGGGAAGAACGAAACAATGCATCATTTCTGGGTCCAATGGAATTCATAGGTAGAGGAAGAAGCCCCCTCAAATAGAGATTTTTTCTTTCGACCATAGTTTGATGGTGCATACGAGATATAAGGACCGCTACTAGAATCAGTACTACACCCTTAACCAGTACTACAACTTTGCTCGTGAAAGATCGGTTGCTTGGTGAACCCGAAAGGAGGAGACTCCAAATTCGGGGGTCAAAAAGTTTCAGAAAACGTTCTTGGTGGAAAAAAAGGTAAGTAAAAGATTCCACGAAATCGAATTGGGTCCATGAATCGAACAAATACAAATAGCCAAAAGTCTTGATTTCTCTCAGTATCTCTCTCAATTCGAAGATCCATAATTGGACTTCATAGCCTCTCCGCGGTTTTGTTGGCATGGTTATGGTTATGGGTAGGGTTGGAAATGATTGATTCACGATGTATGATGATCCAAGCATCCATGGCTGAATGGTTAAAGCGCCCAACTCATAATTGGCGAATTCGTAGGTTCAATTCCTACTGGATGCACACCAATGGGATGGGAGCGTTTCATAAGTTCAGTCTATTGGAACTGGCTCTGTATCATCATCATCAGAGAAATCGATCTTACTTTATATGTCTATTATATAATTTTCTTGTTTTTCAGAATTCTTTCGATCTTCGATTTCGATAGCGTTCGATTTCGATAGAGTTCTCTATAAGATTCGTTCGATTCTGTAGATTTGAATTCGAATCTTAATAGAGAACGAATTGGTGTGGTATATTCATACTATAACATATGAACAGTAAGAACTCGAATTCTTATCAATACTGGAACTCATAGGAAAGAAAGTGGATTTATGGATGGAATCAAATATGCAGTATTTACCGAAAAAAGTGTTAGGCTATTGGTGGGGAAGAATCAATATACTTCTAATGTCGAATCAGGATCAACTAGGACCGAAATCAAGCATTGGGTCGAACTCTTCTTTGGGGTTAAGGTAATAGCTATGAATAGTCATCGGCTCCCGGGAAAGGGTCGAAGAATGGGACCTATTAGGGGACATACAATGCATTACAGACGTATGATCATTACGCTTCAACCAGGTTATTCTATTCCACCCCTTTCGCTAGAAAGAAAAGAGCTTCAATCAAAATACTGAATAACACGGCGATCCATTTATACCAAACTTCTACCCCGAGCACACGCAATGGGGCCGCAGACAGTCGAGTGAAATCCAATCCACGAAAGAATTTGATCTCTGGAAAGCGTCATTGTGGGAAAGGGCGGAATGCCAGAGGAATCATTACCGCAAGGCATAGAGGGGGAGGGCATAAGCGTCTATACCGTCAAATCGATTTTCGACGGAATGAAAAAGACATATCTGGGAGAATCGTAACCATAGAATACGACCCTAATCGAAATGCACACATTTGTCTCATACACTATCGGGATGGTGAGAAGAACTATATTTTACATCCCAGAGGGGCGAGAATTGGAGATACCATTGGTTCGGGTACAGAAGTTCCTATCTCAATGGGAAATGCCCTACCTTTGAGTGCGG